TTGCCTAATTCCTTAAAAGAAATTAACATCCCATAAACAAAACAACATAAAAACAAAATTTACTAATTACACAATAATTACTATACTAACCAAAGATAAAGCAAACATTTCAATAAACAAATTAAATTTATAAAGCAAATAAACAAAAGAAAATAATAAAATTTTAACATAATCAAATTGAAAATCACTATAAAATCCACAAAACCAAATTGAAGACAACAAATTATAAAAATAAAATAAGGAGCTAATCCCCCTTAATCTTAGCATAAAATAAAAATTAATAAATAAACAACAGAAATTAAATAAAATGCATGAATTAAATTCATTTCTTGAAAAACCAGAAACCTCCGAAGACGAATAACATTTCACTACCAACAACCTATTATTAATACTAATGAAACAGTAACTAATATAAATCATTAACTCCTTCAAAATCGGGAAACAAAAATAAATAATAAAATTCAATGAACCCTGATACACAAGGTACGACAAACAAAATCTACTTCCAAAAAAATATTTATCAACCCTTCACAGTACAAATAAACTATCGCTTAAAAAATTAAATCAAAAAAATACAATAACCACAATGATTCTTCAATTAAATAATTAAATACCACAAAAATAAACAACAAAAAAAACCAATAAATCAGATCATGCCGAATCGCACGACACATTAATTCAGCGTAAATGAAAACTCAACTATAGAAATGATCTGACTAATATACATTTTCAATCCAGCTGCACCTTCCGGTACAACCACTTTGTTACGACTTATCTCATTTAACAGCAACGAGAGCGACGGGCGATGTGTGCATATCCCAGAACCAATTATCATAATAACAATCTACAAACCATTACAACCAAATCCAATTTCATGCCCAAATTCAAGCAAGCAATCCAAAAACAAATTAATCAATGTAATCCATCATTCACTTGGAAACAAGCTGCACCTTGACCTGAAATAAAACAAAATAAGGAAACTAGAAAATTTAATAACTCTAAAAAGATAATCAAATAAACGGCGGTATACAAACCAAGGCAACCAAGTAAGGTCCAACGCGGACTATCGATAACGAGACAGATTCCTCTGGACGGAATGAGATACCGCCAAATTCTTTAAGTTTCAAGAACATAACTAATACTACTCAGGCAATAAAACAAATTAACATTCTAAAATAATAGGGTATCTAATCCTAGTTTATAAAAAGAATTTCATAGCCTCCAAACAGATAAAAGAAAATAATAATAATAAAAATTTCACCTAACAATTATCAAAACACAATCAATTAAACTAACAAATAACTACATAATGCCAAACACATTCAAACGCTTCCAAAGTATAACCGCGGCTGCTGGCACAAAATTTAACCGAAACCAAAATGTATTGCTGAATACAAGCATACTTGATCAACCAATAACAACTAATGAGAATAAAATAAATATAACCACAGCCCATTTAGAGCTGAAAAATAATCACGCAAGAACTTACATATAGAACAAACAAAAATTGAATGACAAAGCAAGAATAAAACTTTACTTGTTAAAACCCAATAGGAAGGAAAATGGTACAAGTTAAAACAAAACTAATATATAATCACACAAACTAAAGCACAAAGTAACATAATCCAACCAAATTTCACCCACAAATTCAACGTTTTTGGCCCAAACAGTAAAAAACATCGACCACAAAGTAGCCGATAAAACCTGCAATTTTAACCCTTTCCC